AATTTAGCTAGTCCTTTGTGGCTTCGGTGGCGACTAGATCAACGCGTGATTGCATCAAGAGAAGTTCCTATCGAAGTTCAATGTGAATCTTTTGGTACCTATCATGAGATTTATGGTCACTATCTAATAGTAAGAAATGTCAACAAGGAAATCTTTTGTATAGACATTCGAACCACTGTTGGTCATATTTCTTTTTATCGAGAGATAGAAGAAGCCGTACAAGGGTTTTGCCGGGCTTGCTCATATAGTACCTAAGCTAAAAAATTCTATGATACCCGCGATAATTCGATTCGGGTCTCCCCGTCTCAACTAGTATTCTAATTCGTGAATTTCTCCGCTAATCAAGATCGAGGAAAGGCAGTCTTCGAATCACTGACTCAAATCCATTGTCGAATCCTACTCAACTGAATAGCGAGGTACTTATGGCAGAACGGGCCGATCTAGTCTTTCACAATAAAGCGATAGATGGAACTGCCATGAAACGACTTATTCGCAGATTAATAGATCACTTTGGAATGGCATATACATCACATGTCCTGGATCAAGTAAAGACTCTGGGTTTCCAGCAAGCCACTACTACATCCATTTCATTAGGAATTGATGATCTTTTAACAATACCTTCCAAGGGGTGGCTAGTACAAGATGCGGAACAACAAAGTTTAATTTTGGAAAAACACCATCATTATGGGAATGTACACGCGGTAGAAAAATTACGTCAATCCATTGAGATCTGGTATGCTACAAGTGAATATTTACGACAACAAATGAATCCTAATTTTAGGATGACTGATCCTTCTAACCCAGTCCATATAATGTCTTTTTCGGGAGCTAGAGGAAATGCATCTCAGGTCCATCAATTAGTAGGTATGAGAGGATTAATGTCGGATCCTCAAGGACAAATGATTGATTTACCCATTCAAAGCAATTTACGCGAAGGACTCTCTTTAACGGAATATATTATTTCCTGCTACGGAGCTCGCAAAGGAGTTGTGGATACTGCTGTACGAACATCAGATGCTGGATACCTCACGCGCAGACTTGTTGAAGTAGTTCAACACATTGTTGTACGTAGAACAGATTGTGGCACCATCCGAGGTATTTCTGTGAGTCTTCAAAATGGGATGATAACAGAAAGAATTGTTATCCAAACATTAATTGGTCGTGTATTAGCGGACAATATATATATCGGTTCACGATGCGTTGCCATTCGAAATCAAGATATTGGGATTGGACTTGTTAATCGATTCATAACCTTTAGAGCAAAATCAATATCTATTAGAACTCCCTTTACTTGCAGGAGTACATCTTGGATCTGTCGATTATGTTATGGCCGTAGTCCCACTCATGGCGACCTGGTCGAATTGGGCGAAGCGGTAGGTATTGTTGCGGGTCAATCTATTGGGGAACCCGGGACTCAACTAACATTAAGAACTTTTCATACCGGTGGAGTATTTACAGGCGGTACGGCGGAACATGTACGAGCTCCTGATAATGGAAAAATCAAATTCAATGAACATTTGGTTCATCCCACACGTACACGTCACGGCTATCCAGCTTTTCTATGTTATATAGACCTATATGTAACTATTGAGGGTCAAGATATTCTACATAATGTGAATATTCCACCAAAAAGTTTGATTTTAGTTAAAAATGATCAATATGTAGAATCAGAACAAGTCATTGCCGAGATTCGCGCCGAAGCATCCATCTTGAATTTTAAAGAGAGGGTCCGAAAACATATTTATTCTGACTCAGAGGGAGAAATGCACTGGAGTACCGCTGTGTACCATGCACCCGAATATACATATGGTAATGTTCATCTCTTACCAAAAACAAGCCATTTGTGGATATTATCAGGAGTTCCGCACAGATCCAGTATAGTCCCTTTTTCGCTCCACAAGGATCAAGATCAAATAAATATTCATTCTGTTTCTGTCGAACGAAAATATATTTCTAACCTTTCAGTGACTGATGATCAAGCGAGACATAAATTGTTTAGGTCGGATCCTTCTGGTAAAAAGGAGGGGGGGGTTCTTGATTATTCAGTACCTGATCGAATCATATGTAAGGGTCATTGTAATTTTATATACCCCGCTATTCTTGACGAGAATTCTTATTTATTGGCAAAGAGACGAAGAAATAGATTCATCATTCCATTACAATCGAATCAAGAACAAGAAAAAGAACTAATACCCCGTTCCGGTATCTCGATTGAAATACCCATAAATGGTCTTTTCCGTATAAATAGTATTCTTGCTTATTTCGACGATCCTCGATATAGAAGAAAGAGTTCGGGAATTACTAAATATGGGACTATAGAGGCGGATTCTATCGTCAAAAAAGAGGATTTGATTGAGCATCGAAGAACAAAAGAATTTCGGCCAAAATACAAAATGAAAATAGATCGATTTTTTTTCATTCCCGAGGAAGTGCATATCTTAACCGGAGCTTCTTCCATAATGGTACGGAACAATAGTATCATTGGAGTAGATACGCGAAT